ATATGATATTTGATATGCATTTCTTTCGTAACCGTAAATGAATAATGAATTCATTCTTTTATTTGTGATTTTATTATATATACTCACTTAGATATACTTAGTATAATTATATATGAATTCTAGTGATTATAAAATCTTTTTATATTATAACAATATAAAAAATAACAGGTACAAATATTAAATCGAGGTACCCATTCTATGACAACTCTCAGCAACTTACCCTCTATTTTTGTCCCTTTAGTGGGCCTAGTATTTCCGGCAATTGCAATGGCTTCCTTATTTCTTTATGTTCAAAAAAACAAGATTTTTTAGATACGCGCAGTAGAGACAAATCTCATCTATTTTTTTTAGATCTATAAGCAATTCAATGAATTACTCCTAAAGGTTTACATCAGAATAGTGCTAGTTGATGAAAGTTACTTCGGAAACAAAAAAAGTCAAATTCATTTGGGTTATTCTCCCAATTCCAATAAAATACAACTGGGTCTAGTATGGGTTGGCGATCAGAACGTATATGGATAGAACGCATAACGGGATCTCGAAAAACAAGTAATTTCTGCTGGGCCTTTATTCTTTTTTTAGGTTCATTAGGTTTCTTATTAGTTGGAACTTCCAGTTATCTTGGTAAGAATTTGATATCTTTATTTCCGTCTCATCAAATTCTTTTTTTTCCACAAGGGATCGTGATGTCTTTCTATGGAATCGCGGGTCTCTTTATTAGCTCCTACTTGTGGTGTACAATTTCGTGGAATATAGGTAGTGGTTATGATCGATTCGATAGAAAAGAGGGAATAGTGTGTATTTTTCGTTGGGGATTTCCTGGAAAAAATCGTCGTATTTTTCTCCGATTCCTTATGAAAGACATTCAGTCCATCAGAATAGAAGTTCAAGAGGGTATTTATACTCGTCGTGTCCTTTATATGGAAATCAGAGGACAGGGAGCCATTCCCTTGACTCGTACTGATGAGAATTTGACCCCACGAGAAATTGAACAAAAAGCAGCGGAATTGGCCTATTTCTTGCGTGTACCAATTGAAGTATTTTGACAAAAAAAATGAACTGAAGAATAAAATAAATATGAATGCTTTCTTAAATAAAAAAGGGGTAATAGATTTATAGGTTCTATGACTTATACTATGACTTCTAATAGATAATAGAACTTATGCTTAACAGAAATATTATTATCATATAGAGTTGACGAATGAGGTGAAGGTGAGTTTATTAAAGACGACGAAAAATGGCAAAAAAGAAAGCATTTATTCCCCTTCTATATCTTACATCTATAGTCTTTTTGCCCTGGTGGATCTCTTTTTCATTTAATAAAAGTCTAGAATCTTGGATTACTAATTGGTGGAATACTGGGCAATCCGAAATTTTCTTGAATGATATTCAAGAAAAAAGTATTCTAAAAAAATTCATAGAATTAGAGGAACTATTCCTCTTGGATGAAATGATAAAGGAATATCCGGACCTTCGTATCGGAATCTACAAAGAAACGATCCAACTGATCAAGACGCACAATGAGGATCGTATCCATACGATTTTGCACTTCTCCACAAATATAATCTGTTTCGTTATTCTAAGTGGTTATTCTATTCTAGGTAATCAAGAACTTCTTATTCTTAACTCCTGGGTTCAAGAATTCCTATATAACTTAAGCGACACAATAAAAGCTTTTTCTATTCTTTTATTAACTGATTTATGTATAGGATTCCATTCGCCCCATGGTTGGGAACTAATGATCGGTTCTGTCTATAAAGATTTTGGGTTTGCTCATAATCATCAAATCATATCCGGTCTTGTTTCCACTTTTCCAGTCATTCTAGATACAATTTTGAAATATTGGATTTTCCGTTATTTAAATCGTGTATCTCCGTCACTTGTAGTGATTTATCATTCAATGAATGACTGACTGAAAAAAAGGATCCACTTATAATGTTTGTTAGTTTGTACATAAGCTAAACATTCCAAATTCGATTTTCTTTTTCTTTCTACCCAGCCAGGGATTCTTCCTATATTCCAAAAAAATGATTTCAGTAAATAGCAGAATCATGGATAGGGAACTATACTAGCAACCTACCTAATTTTATTGTAGAAATTTTCAGAATTAATGATTGGACCATGCAAACTAGAAATGCCTTTTCTTGGATAAAGGAAGAGATTACTCGATCCATTTCCGTATCGCTCATGATATATATAATAACTCGAGCACCCATTTCAAATGCATATCCTATTTTTGCACAGCAGAGTTATGAAAATCCGCGAGAAGCAACCGGCCGTATTGTATGTGCCAATTGCCACTTAGCTAATAAGCCCGTGGATATCGAGGTTCCACAAGCGGTACTTCCCGATACTGTATTTGAAGCAGTTGTTCGAATTCCTTATGATATGCAAGTAAAACAAGTTCTTGCTAATGGTAAAAAGGGGGCTTTGAATGTGGGGGCTGTTCTTATTTTACCAGAGGGGTTTGAGTTGGCTCCCCCCGATCGTATTTCGCCTG